ATGAAAGGGAAGAGATCCGAGTGAACGGAAAGAAAAAAAAAAAAAGAAAAGATGAACTCCTGACTCTTCTTTTTGATTTATGGTTTGAAAAACCTCCTATGACTCTTCTTTTTGATTCATGGTTTGAAGACCCTCTTGTGACTATTCTTTTTGATTCTAACAAATGGAATCGACCATTTCGTTATATAAAAAACAATCAATTTCAAAATGCTGTAAAAAATGAAATGTCACAATATTTTTTTTATACATGTCAAAGTGATGGAAAAGAAAGGATATCTTTTATGTATCCGCCGAGTTTGTCAACTTTTAAAGAAATAATAGAAAAAAAGATATCCTTTTTCACAACAGAAAAATTATTATCTGATCAATTGTATAATGATTGGAATTTGACCAATGATCTAAAACGGCTAAACAAAACTGACGAGTTTATAAATAGAGTCAGAACTTTAGATAAAGAATCTTTTGATATAGGTATATTTGAACAAAAAACTCAATTGTGTAATGATGAAACTAAAAAAGAATATTTTCCTAAAAAATATGATCCGTTCTTATATGGGCCCTATCGTGGAAGAATCAAAAAAGGGTTTTCACCCCCTAGCATAAATCAAATATATAAAAAAAAAAAAATGGGGGAATTTTGGATAAATAAGATTCATGCTTTACTTCTTACTAATGATTATCGCGAATTGAAACAAACAATAGACAAACTCAACAATAGTAGATCATTATTAACAAAAAAGAAGCTTTCTTTATTTCGATTTCGAGAACCCAAACATCAAACTATTCATTCAGAAGACCGAGTTCAAATTTTAAAATGTTTCTTCAATGTAGTTATAACTAAGTCCAGTGATCAAACCAGTGATCAAAGAAGTAGAAAAAGATCTATTGAAATAAAGGAAATAAGTAAAAAGGTCCCTCGATGGCCATACTACTTACTCGATGATTTGCAACTAGAGGAAGGAGAAACCAACGAAGAAAGGGTAGAATTGGATTCTCAAATTCGTTTAAGAAAATATAAGTATATGGTAATTTTTGATGATAGCGAAGATTCTAATGAGCCTGATCCAGTAGGCGAAATCGCTTGGATACGTTATTTACCATACTCGGATTTTCGTCGAAATATAATAAAAGGTTCTATGCGTGCCCAAAGGCGTAAAACGGTTACTTGCCAACTCTTCTATCAAGCAAAGGCGCATTCCCCTCTTTTTGTGGACAGAATAGACAGACGCCTTTTTTCTTTTTTGGACAGAATAGACAGAGGCCTTTTTTCTTTTGATAGTTTCGGACGGATGAAAGGAATTTTGAAAAATTTTATGTCTAAAAAAAGCAAAAAATTACAAATCTCTGATTATACAAAAGAAAAAAGAAACGTTGAAAAATACCAAGACGAAGAGAGAATGCGAATAGAAATAGCAGAAGCTTGGGATAACGTTACATATGCTCAAGCAGTAAGAGGTTTTTTATTAGTAGGCCAATCAATTCTTCGGAAATATATTCGATTGCCTTTATTAATAATAGCTAAGAATATTGCGCGTATTTTATTATTTCAAGTTCCCGAATGGTCCGAAGACTTCAAGGATTGGAATCGAGAAATGCATATTCGATGCACTTATAATGGTGTTGAATTATCCGACAAAGAATTTCCAAAAAACTGGTTAACAGACGGTATGCAGATAAAAATCTTATTTCCTTTTTACCTGAAACCTTGGCACCGATCGAAGTTAAAACCCTTGAAAACACAGAAAGCGCAAAAAAATGATTTTTGTTTTTTAACAATTTCTGGACTGGAAACTGACCGTCCTTTTGGTCCCCCTCGAAAACGAAAAGGGTCTTTATTTTTTGAACCTATTTTTAAAGAACTGAAAAAAAAAGTGAAAAAATTAAAAAATAAGTCTTTTATAGTTTTTAAAGAACGAGCAAAATTTCTTCGAAAGGTGTCAAAAGAAATCAAAAAATGGAGCATCAAAAACTACGAATTGGGTGAAACTAAAACCGACGATTCTATAATGAATAATCAGATGATTCGTGAATCACCTATTCAAATTCGATCTACAGAATGGACAAATTTTTCACTGACAGAAAAAAAAATGAAAGATCTGACTGAGAGAACAAGTACAATCAACAATAAACTAGAAAGAATTCTAAATGAGAAGAAAAATGGATTTCTAACTCAAGAAAAAAATATGAATTCTAATAAAAAAAGTTCTCATAATAAAATATTAGAATCATTAAAAAGATTTTGTCAAATATTAAAAAGAAGAAATACTCGATTAATCCGTAAATTTTCTTTTTTTATCAAATTTTTCATGGAAAAAATATACATAGATTTTTTTCTATGTATCATTAATATTGCAAGAACCAATGCACAACTTTTTATTGAATCAAGAAAAAAAATGATCGAGAAATCCATTTCCAATAAGAAAGAAAATCAAAAAAGAATTCAGAAAAGAAATACAAAAAAATTTCACTTTATTTTAACTAAAAAAAATTCCCTTGATAATATTCAAAATAAGAATTCAACAACTTTTTGTAACTCATCCTCCTTCTCGCAAGCATATGTATTTTATAAAATATCGCAAACTCGAGTTATTAACTTCTATAAATTCAAGTCTATCCTTCAATATCATGGAACATCTCTTTTTCTTAAAAATGAAATAAAGGATTTTTTTCGGAAAGAGGGAATATTTCATTCTGGATTGAGACATAAAGACTTTTGGCATTCTGAAAGGAATCAATGGAAAAACTGGTTAAGGGGGCATTATCAATATGATTTATCTCAGATTAGCTGGCTTAAATTAGTACCAGAAAAATGGCGAAATAAAGTCAATCGACACTGTATGACTCAAAAAAACGATTTTCACAAATGGGACTCATATGAAAAAGAAAGATTAATTCATGATGAAAAACAAAATGATTTCGAACCTGATTCATTACTGAATCAAGAATATCAAAAATCATCTAATTTTAAAAAACATCATAGACATGATTTTTTCTCATATAAATCTATTAATTATGAAGAGAAGAAAGACTCATATATTTATAGATCACCATTACAAATAAATAGTAAAGAAGAGATTTTTGATAATTACAAGATAGATAAACGCAAATTTTTGGATATGCCAGACGGGCTACCTATTTATAATTATCTAGGAGAAAATGATATTATGGCTGAGGAGAAATTTCCAGATAGAAAATTTTGTAGGTGGAAAATGATTGATTTTTGCCTTAGAAATAATAAGGTCGAGATTCATTACTGGGCCAATAGCGGCACCAAGAATAAGAATAAAAAAATGAAGAGGGGTCCTTTTTATTTACCAATTTCTCAAAATCCAAAAATCAACCGATTCAAAAAAAAAAGATCCTTCTTTGATTGGATGGAAATGAATGAGGAAATAGTAGGTCGTCTTATATCGAATCCAGAACTAGAACTTTGGTTCTTCCCAGAATTTGTGCCACTATATAATGCATATAAGATTAAACCGGGGATCATACCAATAAAATTACTTCTTTTCAACTTTCATTTGAATGGAAATGAAAACATTAAGAAAAACATTACTGAAAGTAACCCTTTAATAGAATCAAATGAAAAAAAAAGAATTCTTAGATTCGAGAATGGAAATCAAGAAGAAAAAGATCCCCTAGACCAAGGGGAAGGGGCTCCTCTATCAGATGAAAATGGAGGTAGATCAGGCATAAAAAAACAACGTAGAAAAAAAAAGTCCGACATGAGCCCCGAAGCTATAGAGCTTTATTCCTTCCTAGAAAGGTATTTGCATTTTCAATTGAGCTGGGAAAGGGTTGTAAATCAAAAAATGATCAATAATATTAGAGCCTATTGTCTCCTGCTTAGATTGAGAAATCCAAACGACGTTGCTATATCCTATCTTAAACGGGGAGAACTGACTGTGGATATTTGGACTCTAAAAAGGCGCACTCTTAAAGAATTAAGTACAAGCGGAGCATTGATTATCGAACCGGCTTATCCTTATCCGTCTATAAAAAACGATGGACAATTGATTCTATATCAAACCATAGGTATTTTTTTGGTTAATAAGAATAAATACCTTCATAAGAATAAATACCAAAGGAATCCAAAATTTCGAGAATGGTTTGATAAGAATCAATTTGATGAATCCATTTTAAGACATCAAAAAATGACTCAAAATAGAGACAAAAATCATTATGATTTCTTTGTTCCTGAAACTCTTTTATCCCCTAAAGGCCGTAGAGAATTGCGAATTCTATATTTTTTAAATTCAAGGGATAGAAATGATATACATAGAAATCCGGTATTTTGCAATCAGGTAAAAAACTGTGGTCAAGTTTTAAATAGAGGCAAATATCTCGGTATCGAGAAAAAGAAACTAATGAAAATGAAGTTCTTTCTTTGGCCCAATTATCGACTAGAAGATTTAGCTTGTATGAATCGCTATTGGTTTAATACTAATAATGGCAGTCGTTTCAGTATGGTCAGGATACATATGTATCCACGGTTGAAAATTTGTTAGTTACAAGTCCATTTACATGAATTTTGCCATATATACATATATTATTAGGTAATAGAATATGTCGGCTATATGAAAACAAATAGATAGACGCGAGGATTGTCTTACATTCCATCCTGAAAGAGGATACTAATTTAATGACATACATATTATCAATTAGATCTATAAATGAATGAATAGATCTATAAATGAATGAACAAAATCTTCTTATTTTGTTCATTCATTTATTTATTTTATAAAAAAAGTAGGAAGTTTATAATGAACTTAAGGTCATTCTGTATATCAAAATGACTAATATTATTATTACTGATTAATAAAATTCACATCAAAAAATTATAAATTATAAAAGGGGATAAGATTTTGTTTTATGGTAAAAAATTCATTCATCTCAGTTATTTTTCAAGAAAAAAAAGAACAAAAGCGGGGGTCTGTTGACTTTCAAATAGTCAGTTTCACCAATAAGATACAAAGACTTACTTCCCATTTGGAATTGCACAGAAAAGACTATTCATCTCAGAGAGGTCTACGAAAAATTCTGGGAAAACGTCAACGGCTGCTGTCTTACTTATCAAAGAAAAATCGAGTACGCTATAAAGAATTAATTAGTGAGTTGGATATTCGGGAGTTAAAAAATCGTTAATTTAAAAATTTTGACTTAGTTTTTTCATTTATTGGATCTTGAGAATTTTGATAAACTTCTTTCTTTTCGTTTTCAGCAATTCATGTAAGAATGAATCGAGGAAAAACTTATGAATAGACCAGCTACAGAAAGAGACCTTATGATAGTCAATATGGGACCTCACCACCCATCAATGCACGGTGTTCTTCGTCTCATCGTTACCCTAGACGGTGAAAATGTTGTTGACTGCGAACCAATATTAGGTTATTTACACAGAGGAATGGAAAAAATTGCGGAAAACCGAACAATTATACAATTTTTACCTTATGTAACACGTTGGGATTATTTAGCTACTATGTTCACAGAAGCAATAAACGTAAATGGACCAGAACAATTGGGAAATATTCAAGTGCCTAAAAGAGCGAGCTATATCAGAGTCATTATGTTGGAGTTAAGTCGTCTAGCTTCTCATCTGTTATGGCTTGGACCTTTTATGGCGGATATTGGCGCACAGACCCCTTTTTTCTATATTTTCAGAGAAAGAGAATTAGTATATGATCTATTCGAAGCTGCGACTGGGATGAGAATGATGCATAATTATTTTCGTATCGGAGGAATAGCAGCCGATCTGCCTTATGGCTGGATAGATAAATGTTTGGATTTCTGCGATTATTTTTTAACAGGAGTTGTTGAATATCAAAAGCTTATTACGCGAAATCCCATTTTTTTAGAACGAGTTGAAGGAGTAGGCATTATTAGTGGAGAAGAAGCAATAAATTGGGGTTTATCCGGACCGATGCTACGAGCATCTGGAATACAATGGGATCTTCGTAAAGTTGATCATTATGAGTGTTACGACGAATTTCATTGGGAAATCCAGTGGCAAAAAGAAGGAGACTCATTAGCTCGTTATTTAGTCCGAATCAGTGAAATGACGGAATCCATAAAAATAATTCAACAGGCCCTGGAAGGAATTCCAGGGGGTCCCTATGAGAATTTAGAAATCCGATGCTTTGATAGAGAAAGGGATCCAGAATGGAATGATTTTGAATATCGATTCATTAGTAAAAAACCTTCTCCCACATTTGAATTGCCGAAGCAAGAACTTTATGCGAGAGTTGAAGCCCCAAAGGGAGAATTGGGAATTTTTCTAATAGGGGACAAAAGTGGTTTTCCTTGGAGATGGAAAATTCGCCCGCCGGGTTTTATCAATTTGCAAATTCTTCCTCAGTTAGTTAAAGGAATGAAATTGGCTGATATTATGACGATACTAGGTAGCATAGATATCATTATGGGAGAAGTTGATCGTTGAAATGATAGTTTATACAACAGAAATAGAAGTACAAGATATTAATTCTTTTTCCAGATTGGAATTTTTCAAAGAGGTCTATGGAATCGTATGGATCTTTGTCCCTATTTTGACTCTTGTATTGGGGATCACAGTAGGCGTACTGGTAATTGTATGGTTAGAAAGAGAGATATCCGCAGGAATACAACAACGTATTGGGCCTGAATACGCCGGTCCTTTGGGAATTCTTCAAGCTCTATCAGATGGGACAAAACTGCTTTTCAAAGAGAATCTTTTTCCAGCTAGAGGAAATACCCGTTTATTCAGTATTGGACCATCTATAGCAGTCATATCCATTTTACTAAGTTTTTTAGTAATTCCTTTTAGCTATCATCTTGTTTTAGCGGATCTCAATATCGGTATTTTTTTATGGATTGCCATTTCAAGTATTGCCCCTGTTGGCCTTCTTATGTCAGGATACGGATCAAATAATAAATATTCCTTTTTAGGTGGTTTACGAGCTGCTGCTCAATCGATTAGTTATGAAATACCATTAACTTTATGTGTTTTATCAATATCTCTACGTGCGATTCGTTGAAATACAAACTTTTCTTTCTTTTCCCTATTCATTCTTTTCTTTCGCTTTAGAAAACAAAACAAGTTGAACGAATTGAATAGATATTATTTATTATCCTTTTGGTTGATAAAGTAAATTAGATAGTTATATATGAGTGAAAGAAAGCAGCTTATAAATTTGCAGTAAAAAAAAAATGGAGTCTCATTTCCTATGTACAAGACAAGAGTTAAGTGGAAATAAACATAAGCGGAAGAGGTCCTTTACCCCAAGACTGGTTGATTAGACAACCCAGCTTGAAGCGGGCCCAAAAGATCAACCGTATGGCCTTTTCACTATCCTTTGTATGAATTACCTACCATACATACATGTATTATCAAACGAAACGGGCGATTGAACAAAAAATGAGTGGATGATTAGGAACACAAAAATGCACAAAGGATTGGTAATGGAGATTATGGAAATTCTCTAAAAAGAGATTTCTGCATAACATAAAAAGAATACTAATTGGGGCTTTAAATTGGTAGAAATGATAAGGCAGTACTTCCCGCGATTCCGATCCAGAGTATGCTCCTATCCACCCATTAAAGCAATGACTATCAGGAACGAAATAATCCTTTATTTTTGATTTGAGTTTTAGCCCCCTTCTCTTATATCGGTTTTATAAGAAAGAAGAATAGGAACGAAAAACAAACAAGAGAAAAAAAAAAAAAGAAATCTTTTTTATTCCGTCTTTTTCATATATTTAGCATAGATTTAGAGAGATATAATTTGTCTCATGATTCATTAGCTAATGTAACGTCTAATTCCTTTTCGTAATCGAAAAAGATGGGTTGAAATAAACTATTTATTGATATTTCTGCAAGGAGTTTTTGATTTAAGGATTAAGTTATTACTCAACAAAGTCAAATTATTAACGGGTGAGATCAATTCGGAAGCGCCTTTATTTATTATTATTTTAGAGTATAGCAGACGGAATTCCATTGGTATAATTTTGGACCCTCAAATAGATTTTGACTCTTTCTATTCTACAACCATAGCTAGCTAAATAGTAAATAATACTGACTTGGTCCTTAGATTTTTTTTACCCACGAGGAGCCGTATGAGGCGAAAACCTCATGTACGGTTCTGGAATAGCGGTGGGAACAGTGATGTTATCACCGACTATGATTATCTAACAGTTCAAGTACAGTTGATATAGTTGAGGCGCAGTCAAAATATGGTTTTTTGGGATGGAATTTGTGGCGTCAGCCTATAGGATTTATCGTTTTTCTAATTTCTGCCCTAGCCGAATGCGAGAGATTACCCTTTGATTTACCAGAAGCGGAGGAAGAATTAGTAGCAGGTTATCAAACCGAATATTCGGGTATCAAATTTGGTTTATTTTATGTTGCTTCCTATCTAAATCTATTACTTTCTTCGTTATTTGTAACGGTTCTTTACTTGGGTGGTTGGAATATTTCCATTCCATACATATTTGTTCCTGAGCTATTTGAAATAAATAAAGTGGATGGAATCTTTGGAACTACAATTGGTATCTTTATTACATTAGCTAAAACTTATTTGTTCTTGTTTATTTCTATCACAACAAGATGGACTTTACCTAGGTTAAGAATGGACCAACTTTTAAATCTTGGATGGAAATTTCTTTTACCAATCTCTCTCGGTAATCTATTATTAACAACCTCTTTTCAACTTTTTTCACTGTAAATAGCAAACAATAGACTTGGTTCAAGTTCAAACAAGAGAAAGAAACGAAGATAAAACTATTCATATAGATTCCTGATATGTTCCCTATGGTAACTGGGTTCATGAATTATGGTCAACAAACAGTACGAGCAGCAAGGTACATTGGTCAAAGTTTCATGATTACCTTATCCCACGCAAATCGTTTGCCTGTAACTATTCAATATCCTTATGAAAAATTAATCACATCGGAGCGTTTCCGTGGCCGAATCCATTTCGAATTTGATAAATGTATTGCTTGTGAAGTATGTGTTCGTGTATGTCCTATAGATCTGCCTGTTGTTGATTGGAAATTTGAAACTGATATTCGAAAAAAACGATTACTTAATTACAGTATTGATTTCGGAATTTGTATATTTTGTGGTAACTGTGTTGAGTATTGTCCAACAAATTGTTTATCGATGACTGAAGAATATGAACTTTCTACTTACGACCGTCACGAGTTGAATTATAATCAAATTGCTTTGGGTCGTTTACCAATGTCAGTAATTGATGATTATACAATTCGAACAATTTTGAATTCGCCTCAAAGAAAAACTGAGTAGGTAACCGCCCTATTCTATTAAATAAAAAGAAATTACCAATTCTTAAGGTTCAGTTTTTTTGGTTTAAATTAAAAGAATGAGATAAGGTCTTTCTCTTTGTTTGGCCAATAATGCAAAATTCAACTAGAAATTCATTGGTTGATGAGAATTCCGACTTTTTTATTAAAAATCTATCAATAGAGTCGTAATTATTTCGAAATATATACTTTCAAAAAAAGATCCTTATTCTCTTTCTTTTTCTTCTTAATTTAAGAAAATAAAAGAATCAAAAAAGAAACTGTCCAACAATTGTACCCATATCATACCTAATAGATTAGAATTGAATTCAATTAGGAACCTATCATAAAATGAAAATCAAAAAAACCTTTCTTTTTTTTCCCGGTCGGGTCAATACGATCATGAAAAGCATTTCAATTTATCTCCTATTTTACATATAATGGATTTGCCTGGACCAATACACGATTTTCTTATAGTTTTACTGGGATCGGGTCTTATATTAGGGGGACTGGGAGTAGTATTACTTACTAATCCAATTTATTCTGCCTTTTCGTTGGGATTGGTTCTTGTTTGTATATCCTTATTCTATATTCTTTCAAATTCTCATTTTGTAGCCGCTGCCCAGCTCCTTATTTATGTAGGAGCCATAAATGTTTTAATCATATTTGCTGTCATGTTCATGAATGGTTCAGAATATTACAAGGATTTGAATCTGTCGATCGTTGGGGATGGGGTTACTTCACTGGTTTGTACAAGTATTCTTCTTTCGCTAATTACTACTATTTTCGATACGTCATGGTACGGGATTATTTGGACTACAAGATCAAACCAACTTATAGAACAAGATTTGATAAGTAATAGTCAACAAATTGGAATTCATTTATCAACAGATTTTTTTCTTCCGTTTGAACTGATTTCAATAATTCTTTTAGTTGGTTTGATAGGCGCAATTGCTGTGGCTCGTCAGTAATAAATCGTTATAACTAGCAACAGCAAACAATCCAAATTTCACTTTCTTCTATCTATGTTATCCCACCTATTTCACAAAAATTCTATTTGAATACTGTTCATGTCTAAAAGGGAGATTCTTTTATTTGATCTATTTTCAATACATTCTTTTGTTCCGTACTTGTTCTATTCTAGTCAATCTCGAATCTGTTGAATTATTGTTCATATTGAAATGAACCAACATTGATAAGGAGTTGGTCAATGATGCTCGAACATGTACTTGTTTTGAGTGCCTATTTATTTTCTATCGGTATTTATGGATTAATCACGAGTCGAAACATGGTTAGGGCTCTTATGTGTCTTGAACTTATATTGAATGCAGTTAATATCAATTTTGTAACATTTTCTGATTTTTTTGATAGTCGCCAGTTAAAGGGAGATATTTTCTCAATTTTTGTTATAGCTATTGCAGCCGCTGAAGCAGCTATTGGGTTGGCTATTGTTTCGTCAATTTATCGTAACAGAAAATCAACGCGTATCAATCAATCGACTTTATTGAATAAGTAGGAATAATAATCAAAATTAGAATATCCACCAATTTGAATTAGCATGTAGAATATGTTAGAATCTAGATTCTATTTACGAAAACGTAATAAATCAAAGTATCTTAGCCACTTCTCATGAGCTGATCCAGAAGTAAATTGATTCGAAAATTTCTGGTAAATCGTTGATTCATCTGGCGTTTAAATATATGATTCATTTACAAGTTTACTAGATCGAAATTTGATAACGTTCAAAAATTCATAGATCCCATGTCACATTCAGTAAAAATTTATGATACATGCATAGGGTGTACCCAATGTGTCCGAGCGTGCCCCACCGATGTGTTAGAAATGATACCTTGGGATGGATGCAAAGCTAAACAAATTGCTTCCGCCCCAAGAACAGAAGACTGTGTTGGTTGTAAGAGATGTGAATCTGCCTGTCCAACGGATTTCTTGAGTGTTCGAGTTTATTTATGGCATGAAACAACTCGAAGTATGGGTCTAGCTTATTGATATGTTCCGTAAAACCCACTTGAATACATTTTGAATACATTTTCTTTTTTTACTGAAAAAACCCGTACTCAAAAAAAAAAGAATAAAGATTCTATTTTCGAGCGCGGGTTTTTCTGGTCCAAGTGTATCTTGTCTTTACCACGAATTATTTTCCTTGGTTAACAATAATTGTAGTTTTGCCAATATCTGCGGGCTCTTTCATTTTCTTTCTTCCTCATAGAGGAAATAAGCTAATTAGGTGGTATACCATTTCTATATCCACCTTAGAACTACTTCTAATGACCTATGTATTTTGTTATCATTTCCAATTGGACGATCCATTAATCCAGCTGGCGGAAGATTATAAATGGATCCATTTTTTTGATTTTTACTGGAGATTGGGAATAGATGGACTTTCTATAGGACCTATTTTACTGACAGGATTTATCACAACTTTAGCTACTTTAGCGGCTTGGCCAGTTACTCGGGATTCCCGACTATTCCATTTCCTGATGTTAGCAATGTACAGTGGTCAAATAGGATCATTTTCTTCTCGAGACCTTTTGCTTTTTTTCATCATGTGGGAGTTAGAATTAATTCCTGTTTATCTACTTCTATCTATGTGGGGGGGAAAGAAACGTCTGTATTCAGCTACAAAGTTTATTTTGTACACTGCGGGAGGTTCCATTTTTCTATTAGTAGGGGTTTTGGGTATCGGTTTATATGGTTCTAATGAACCAACATTCCATTTTGAAACATTAGCTAATCAATCGTATCCTCTCGCACTGGAAATAATATTCTATATTGGATTTCTTATTGCTTTTGCTGTCAAATCACCGATTATACCCTTACATACATGGTTACCAGACACCCATGGGGAGGCACATTATAGTACTTGTATGCTTCTAGCCGGAATCTTATTAAAAATGGGAGCATATGGATTAGTTCGGATCAATATGGAATTATTACCCCATGCTCATTCTATATTTTCTCCCTGGTTGATGATAGTAGGCACAATGCAAATAATTTATGCAGCTTCAACATCTCTTGCTCAACGTAATTTAAAAAAAAGAATAGCCTATTCCTCTGTATCTCATATGGGTTTCATAATTATAGGAATTGGCTCTATAACCGATACGGGACTCAACGGAGCCTTTTTACAAATAATATCTCATGGATTTATTGGCGCTGCACTTTTTTTCTTGGCAGGAACGAGTTATGATAGAATACGTCTTGTTTATCTCGACGAAATGGGCGGAATGGCTCTTCCAATTCCAAAAATGTTTACGATGTTCAGTATCTTATCGATGGCTTCTCTTGCATTACCGGGCATGAGTGGTTTTGTTGCAGAATTGATAGTCTTTTTTGGAATAATTAGCAGTCAAAAATATTTTTTAATGCCAAAAATATTCATTATTTTTGTAATGGCAATTGGAATGATATTAACTCCTATTTATTTATTATCTATGTTACGTCAAATATTCTACGGATACAAGCTATTTAATGCTCCAAACTCCTATTTTTTTGATTCTGGACCAAGAGAGTTATTTGTTTCGATCTCTATCTTTCTACCCGTAATAGGTATTGGTATTTATCCGGATTTCGTTTTATCACTATCGGGTGAGAAAGTCGAAGCTATTCTAGCTAATTATTTTTATAGATAGGTTTTAGGAATAAAAAAAAGAAATCCTATTTAAAATGATTTTGAAAATGATTCGCTTTACAATTGAAAAAGGTGAAAAAAAAATTCTTTTTTCTACTCTTAGGTTTCATTTTTTTTTTTAAGTTGAGTAAAAAAGAAAGAGTAAGAATAAAAAAGTAAAAATCAAATTGAATTTGAATCAGATATGTTTGGCCTTTGTGAGAACCTTTTGAATCAAGTACAAGTAGCGGAGTGATTCAAAAGGTTCTTTTCTTGGCGGCTTACATTCAGTTTTCTTATGTATATTATATGCTGTCCTATGTTTGTATTTGTTATGCTTTTTCATTCAATTCGATGTTAATGGAAATGAACCATAGCTATGTAAACCTATTCCTAATAGATTGACCCCAAAATAGCATATCCAAATTATAAGAAAGCCCGCGGAAGCCACAATTGCAGAATTTACACCTTCCAAATTTTGATTTGTTCGGGTATGTAAATAAATCGCGAATATGGTCCAAGTAATAAATGCCCAAGTTTCCTTGGGATCCCAATTCCAATATGATCCCCATGCCTCATTAGCCCATACTGCTCCCGAAAGAATCCCTATGGTTAAAAAGAGAAACCCGAGACTAATAATACGATAACTCCAATAATCCAATTGTTGAACCAATTGATACCTGTAATAATTTCGAGAATAAATAAAATAAGTGTTTAGTAAAACATTCTTTCTCTCATCCAGGTATTTCATTTCCCCAAAGGAAAATGCCGTATTTAATAAAATATTGCTTTTGCTAAAAATCTTTATGACTTTTCGAAATGTAATGACTAGAAGGGCTACTGATAATAATGATCCACATAAAAGAGCTGCATAGCCAAATACCATCATACTTACGTGCATCATTAACCACTGGGATTGGAGAGCCGGTACTAATAGTGCGGATTGATGCATTTTGGTTAAAAGACCCGAAGTAACAAAGCCTTGGGTAAAAATAGCACTTGATGCGGTTATTGCACTTAAAGCATTTTTATGCTTTTTAAAATGAAAATAGGAAACCATATGAATAATGGAGAAACTCCATGAAAGAAAGATTAATGATTCATATAAATTACTTAATGGAAAATGCCCCGAATAAATCCAACGAGTGACTAATAATCCTGTTATACAGAAAAGGGTGGCTATCATACCCCTTTCTGATGAATCATATAGTCCTACGACTTCATCGACCAATAAAGTTAAAAAATGAATTGTAATTACAATTGAAACGACCGAAAAGGATATATGAGTTAATATATGTTCTAAAATGGAAAAAATCATAAAATAAAGATTATGAAAAAAGGAGAAGAGAAGGTTTCTCGATTATTATTATATGGAATGGAAATTCGGAATTTTTTTTATTATAGGATTTATATTATACCTTTTTTATAAGACGCTATGCCGCCACTCGGACTCGAACCGAGATGCTCTAGCACTGCTTCCTAAGAGCAGCGTGTCTACCAATTTCACCATAGCGGCTTGCTCAAAATAATAATAACTCATGTTTTATTCATATTCAACCGTCGAGATTGAATGAAGGGGTCAATCCAATGCAATATTTATTTTGTAGGAAGCTTTAAAATTGATGAATAAAAACTCGTTTCATTTCAATAGAAGTTTGAGGGTTAAAAAAAGAATCTTTATTATCCTTTTATTTAAAAAAAAGAAAAAATTTCTAGTTTCTAAAGTAAAGTAACAAGAACGGAAGTTTTGTAGTTCCTGTTTTACTAAAATCGAACTTTTTCGTTCTAACTAAAAAACGAAAAAGTTGTGACTTCCATTCATGAATAGAGCTCAAAATGTTCTTTATCATTTCCATTTGTTAATAATTCATTTTATTTACATATAATATGATTTTTATGAATGAATCACTGAATAAAAAAGATGGTTTTGAGTATCACAATTTAAACATGGCATCTACAGATTTCAAAGGATTTAAAAAAATTGATGTAATTTGCATAGCTTTGGATTGTCGTAAACATGTCTAATGTAAAAAAGTTTTGATTCCTATCATAATTGGGCCATCCTTTAAAAAATGATTTCTAATTTAGAATTCGAAAAAAATGACTTGCTTCATCTTCCCATACAAACATAGGATTTTTTTATCACTTTAAATTGAGGCATTATTTGTGTATCCACTCAATAGGAAAAGGTCTCTTTCCCAATTGGGTTTATGGGAAGGATATATAGTAATTCAGAGTAATACTACTTTAGATTCAGAAAGTTACAAAATGAAAACTTCATCAATTAGTTTCAAGAACCCATTGATTTTGACTAAACTGAGGATCTTATATATCTTCTGCTATAATAATAATAAATTATAGATAATAAATACGATATAGAAACGATATAGAAAATCGAAATAAAACACTAACAAGTTATTATAATACACAAATAGGAATAGGCGATGGGGAAATAAGAATCCCCCACCCCGAAAAAAAAAAGAAAAGATGAACTCAACTAATTAAAAAATTTTTAAAAAATGAGAAAAAAAGTAAATTACTAAAAAAATAATAAGTACATAACATAAATAAAATAAGAGATAAGATGAAATGCGACTTCCCCCTACGTATTTTATACTTTCTCCTAAGAAAAAACCAGAAATGCCTAACCCATTTATAATTCCATCAATTGCTCTCTTATCAAAAAAATAAGTTAGTTCAGATAACGCTCTTATAGTTTTTGTTAAGGACATTTCATAAAACCTATCTATATAAGCACGATTAGATGACCAATCATATAAAAAATTGATTATTTTGTCACAAATTCTCCTATTAGGTCCCTTTTTCACAAATAAATTTAATAAGTTCAAATTTTGTAAAGATGAATAAAAAGGCTTATATAAAAGGGATGCAATAAATATTCCAAAAAAAGCTATACTGACTGAAAAAATTGCATTTTTGAAAAATTCATACCAATCCACCGAATCTTTTGAATTTTGATGTAAAAGATCAATAGCTGGAGTTAACAATTTTGATAATATATCTATATGAATTTCTTGTTGATTGAAAGGAATTCCTATAACTCCAATAAAGAGAGTAAATAGAACCAATAGAAGGATAGGAAATAGCATAGTATTATCCGATTCATTAGGATAAGAAAAAGTATTATTAGACTCAAAATGAGTAATAGTAAGAAGAGCCTTGCTTTTTTCTTTACTCCCAATTTCATACGGATTCTTCCAAAAGAAAAGAGTCTGTTGGTTATTAGTGGTTATTAATATTAATAAAGAGAATAAAGGAAAATTTCTGTTAATCATTTTTTTCTCTTCTTTACCCCATAATTTTATTGAATAAAATGAACTACTTTTTTTTCCACTGTAATTTTGAAAAAAAATATTTAAATGGCCCTCAAAAGTAAGTAAATAGATCCGAAACATATAAAATGCTGTTAATCCAGCTGTGAACCAGGCTATTAATGCAAAAAGTGACGAATACGCCCAACTATCATTCAGAATTTCATCTTTTGACCAAAAACAGGCAAGAGGTGGAATACCACAAAGAGAAAGCGTTCCCATTACAAAAGCTGCTTTTGTAATTGGCACATGTTTTCTTAAACCGCCCATAAAAACAAGATTCTGGCTTTTATATGGAGAATATCCCGCAACAGCTTCCATTGAATGAATAATTGATCCAGATCCTAAAAACAACAATGCTTTTGAATAAGCATGAGTAATCAAATGATATAACGCGGCTCGATAAGATCCCATGCCCAAAGCTAACATCATATAACCCAATTGAGACATTGTAGAATAGGCTAAGCCTCTCTTAATGTCTTTTTGAGCAATAGCTAAAGTAGCCCCTAAGAGTACTGTTACTATGCCTATTAAAGATATTAGGTTCATTATGGAAGGTATGAATATAAAAATAGGAAGAAGGCGGGCTACAAGAAAAATTCCAGCCGCTACCATAGTAGCAGCATGGATAAGAGCTGAAATAGGAGTAGGCCCTTCCATAGCATCAGGTAACCATACATGAAGGGGAAATTGTGCGGATTTAGCAACTGCGCCACAAAATAAAAGAAAGGAACATAAAGTAATAAATAAAAACTGATCCTGATTATTTGAAATCAAAATAAAGTTATTGAATAGTTCGAACAAATCTTGAAATTCGAAACTCCCTGTTATCCAATAAAGACCTAAGATTCCTAATAATAATCCAAAATCGCCTACACGATTAGTTACAAATGCTTTTTGACAAGCATTTGCTGCAAGGGGTCGTGTGGACCAAAAACCTATTAATAGATAAGAACATATTCCAACCAGTTCCCAAAAAATATAAATTTGTATCAAATTAGAACTAATAACTAATCCCAACATTGATGTATTGAATAAACTCAGATAAGCAAAAAATCTCAAATATCCCTGATCATGAGACATATAATTGTCACTAAAAATAAGAACAAAAATTCCAACAGTAGTAATTAATATTAACATAATGGAAGTAAGTGAATCAAGAAAGTAGCCAAACTCAAAAGATAAATCATTATTGATGGCCCAAGACCATATATATTGATATGTAGAACTTCTATTTATTTGTTCAATAGATAGATCAATCGAAAAAAGCATAACTATACTTAACAATAAAATACTGGAAAAAGCCCACATGTGGCGAAGATTTTTTGTTGCTGTTGGAAAAAGCAGAAGTCCCACTCCTAGTAAAATAGGAATAGGAAGTGGAACCAAAGGTACGATCCATGAATATTGATATGTATACTGCATAAAAACATTTTTTTCTTACTTAATTGTTTTCTTTCTGATTCACCGGCTCTTATTCTTAACTTAAGAAAGGGTTCAAAAAAAAATGTTTCATTTCTTTTTTTTTTCTTTATACTTACTTCATTTACGAGTAAATTTTTATTTTGGAACTCTTTGATTGTTGTCCATTCCAAGAAATGATATTTCTGCTTATTTTATATAAAAAACGATTCAAGATCCCTCTTTCCATTCTTTCCATATTATTATTAATATAACGAAAAAATGAGTGAAAAATAAGATTTATTTTTTTTTTTTTGTTAAGTTAGTATATAAGTTAGTATATAAGTACTAATCTAATATAGTCTAATTTATAAATATTTAAATCTAGAAGTATATAGGAAGTTAAATTGAGAAGAATAAATGAAATAATGAAGTAAAGCTGATTATTTTAAAATAAATGTCTTTCACATACTACTATGGCACTAAATCGTTTTTTATTTAGAATGGCAGTTCCAAAAAAGCGTACTTCTATATCAAAAAAGCGTATTCGTAAAAATATTTGGAAAAAGAAGGGGTATTGGGCAGCGTTGAAAGCTTTTTCATTAGCAAAATCTCTTTCTACGGGAAATTCAAATTATTTTTTTCTACGTGAAAAAAATAACAAAACCCTTGAATAATATGAATTCACTTTACTCGAAACAAAAAAAAAAATTTAGTAATTTACTTTTTTTCTCATTTTTTAAAAATTTTTTAATTAGTTGAGTTCATCTTTTCTTTTTTTTTTCGGGGTGGGGGATTCTTATTTCCCCATCGCCTATTCCTATTTGTGTATTATAATAACTTGTTAGTGTTTTATTTCGATTTTCTATATCGTTTCTATATCGTATTTATTATCTATAATTTATTATTATTATAGCAGAAGATATATAAGATCCTCAGTTTAGTCAAAATCAATGGGTTCTTGAAACTAATTGATGAAGTTTTCATTTTGTAACTTTCTGAATCTAAAGTAGTATTACTCTGAATTACTATATATCCTTCCCATAAACCCAATTGGGAAAGAGACCTTTTCCTATTGAGTGGATACACAAATAATGCCTCAATTTAAAGTGATAAAAAAATCCTATGTTTGTATGGGAAGATGAAGCAAGTCATTTTTTTCGAATTCTAAATTAGAAATCATTTTTTAAAGGATGGCCCAATTATGATAGGAATCAAAACTTTTTTACATTAGACATGTTTACGACAATCCAAAGCTATGCAAATTACATCAATTTTTTTAAATCCTTTGAAATCTGTAGATGCCATGTTTAAATTGTGATACTCAAAACCATCTTTTTTATTCAGTGATTCATTCATAAAAATCATATTATATGTAAATAAAATGAATTATTAACAAATGGAAATGATAAAGAACATTTTGAGCTCTATTCATGAATGGAAGTCACAACTTTTTCGTTTTTTAGTTAGAACGAAAAAGTTCGATTTTAGTAAAACAGGAACTACAAAACTTCCGTTCTTGTTACTTTACTTTAGAAACTAGAAATTTTTTCTTTTTTTTAAATAAAAGGATAATAAAGATTCTTTTTTTAACCCTCAAACTTCTATTGAAATGAAACGAGTTTTTATTCATCAATTTTAAAGCTTCCTACAAAATAAATATTGCATTGGATTGACCCCTTCATTCAATCTCGACGGTTGAATATGAATAAAACATGAGTTATTATTATTTTGAGCAAGCCGCTATGGTGAAATTGGTAGACACGCTGCTCTTAGGAAGCAGTGCTAGAGCATCTCGGTTCGAGTCCGAGTGGCGGCATAGCGTCTTATAAAAAAGGTATAATATAAATCCTATAATAAAAAAAATTCCGAATTTCCATTCCATATAATAATAATCGAGAAACCTTCTCTTCTCCTTTTTTCATAATCTTTATTTTATGATTTTTTCCATTTTAGAACATATATTAACTCATATATCCTTTTCGGTCGTTTCAATTGTAATTACAATTCATTTTTTAACTTTATTGGTCGATGAAGTCGTAGGACTATATGATTCATCAGAAAGGGGTATGATAGCCACCCTTTTCTGTATAACAGGATTATTAGTCACTCGTTGGATTTATTCGGGGCATTTTCCATTAAGTAATTTATATGAATCATTAATCTTTCTTTCATGGAGTTTCTCCATTATTCATATGGTTTCCTATTTTCATTTTAAAAAGCATAAAAATGCTTTAAGTGCAATAACCGCATCAAGTGCTATTTTTACCCAAGGCTTTGTTACTTCGGGTCTTTTAACCAAAATGCATCAATCCGCACTATTAGTACCGGCTCTCCAATCCCAGTGGTTAATGATGCACGTAAGTATGATGGTATTTGGCTATGCAGCTCTTTTATGTGGATCATTATTATCAGTAGCCCTTCTAGTCATTACATTTCGAAAAGTCATAAAGATTTTTAGCAAAAGCAATATTTTATTAAATACGGCATTTTCCTTTGGGGAAATGAAATACCTGGATGAGAGAAAGAATGTTTTACTAAACACTTATTTTATTTATTCTCGAAATTATTACAGGTATCAATTGGTTCAACAATTGGATTATTGGAGTTATCGTATTATTAGTCTCGGGTTTCTCTTTTTAACCATAGGGATTCTTTCGGGAGCAGTATGGGCTAATGAGGCATGGGGATCATATTGGAATTGGGATCCCAAGGAAACTTGGGCATTTATTACTTGGACCATATTCGCGATTTATTTACATACCCGAACAAATCAAAATTTGGAAGGTGTAAATTCTGCAATTGTGGCTTCCGCGGGCTTTCTTATAATTTGGATATGCTATTTTGGGGTCAATCTATTAGGAATAGGTTTACATAGCTATGGTTCATTTCCATTAACATCGAATTGAATGAAAAAGCATAACAAATACAAACATAGGACAGCATATAATATACATAAGAAAACTGAATGTAAGCCGCCAAGAAAAGAACCTTTTGAATCACTCCGCTACTTGTACTTGATTCAAAAGGTTCTCACAAAGGCCAAACATATCTGATTCAAATTCAATTTGATTTTTACTTTTTTATTCTTACTCTTTCTTTTTTACTCAACTTAAAAAAAAAAATGAAACCTAAGAGTAGAAAAAAGAATTTTTTTTTCACCTTTTTCAATTGTAAAGCGAATCATTTTCAAAATCATTTTAAATAGGATTTCTTTTTTTTATTCCTAAAACCTATCTATAAAAATAATTAGCTAGAATAGCTTCGACTTTCTCACCCGATAGTGATAAAACGAAATCCGGATAAATACCAATACCTATTACGGGTAGAAAGATAGAGATCGAAACAAATAACTCTCTTGGTCCAGAATCAAAAAAATAGGAGTTTGGAGCATTAAATAGCTTGTATCCGTAGAATATTTGACGTAACATAGATAATAAATAAATAGGAGTTAATATCATTCCAATTGCCATTACAAAAATAATGAATATTTTTGGCATTAAAAAATATTTTTGACTGCTAATTATTCCAAAAAAGACTATCAATTCTGCAACAAAACCACTCATGCCCGGTAATGCAAGAGAAGCCATCGATAAGATACTGAACATCGTAAACATTTTTGGAATTGGAAGAGCCATTCCGCCCATTTCGTCGAGATAAACAAGACGTATTCTATCATAACTCGTTCCTGCCAAGAAAAAAAGTGCAGCGCCAATAAATCCATGAGATATTATTTGTAAAAAGGCTCCGTTGAGTCCCGTATCGGTTATAGAGCCAATTCCTATAATTATGAAACCCATATGAGATACAGAGGAATAGGCTATTCTTTTTTTTAAATTACGTTGAGCAAGAGATGTTGAAGCTGCATAAATTATTTGCATTGTGCCTACTATCATCAACCAGGGAGAAAATATAGAATGAGCATGGGGTAATAATTCCATATTGATCCGAACTAATCCATATGCTCCCATTTTTAATAAGATTCCGGCTAGAAGCATACAAGTACTATAATGTGCCTCCCCATGGGTGTCTGGTAACCATGTATGTAAGGGTATAATCGGTGATTTGACAGCAAAAGCAATAAGAAATCCAATATAGAATATTATTTCCAGTGCGAGAGGATACGATTGATTAGCTAATGTTTCAAAATGGAATGTTGGTTCATTAGAACCATATAAACCGATACCCAAAACCCCTACTAATAGAAAAATGGAACCTCCCGCAGTGTACAAAATAAACTTTGTAGCTGAATACAGACGTTTCTTTCCCCCCCACATAGATAGAAGTAGATAAACAGGAATTAATTCTAACTCCCACATGATGAAAAAAAGCAAAAGGTCTCGAGAAGAAAATGATCCTATTTGACCACTGTACATTGCTAACATCAGGAAATGGAATAGTCGGGAATCCCGAGTAACTGGCCAAGCCGCTAAAGTAGCTAAAGTTGTGATAAATCCTGTCAGTAAAATAGGTCCTATAGAAAGTCCATCTATTCCCAATCTCCAGTAAAAATCAAAAAAATGGATCCATTTATAATCTTCCGCCAGCTGGATTAATGGATCGTCCAATTGGAAATGATAACAAAATACATAGGTCATTAGAAGTAGTTCTAAGGTGGATATAGAAATGGTATACCACCTAATTAGCTTATTTCCTCTATGAGGAAGAAAGAAAATGAAAGAGCCCGCAGATATTGGCAAAACTACAATTATTGTTAACCAAGGAAAATAATTCGTGGTAAAGACAAGATACACTTGGACCAGAAAAACCCGCGCTCGAAAATAGAATCTTTATTCTTTTTTTTTTGAGTACGGGTTTTTTCAGTAAAAAAAGAAAATGTATTCAAAATGTATTCAAGTGGGTTTTACGGAACATATCAATAAGCTAGACCCATACTTCGAGTTGTTTCATGCCATAAATAAACTCGAACACTCAAGAAATCCGTTGGACAGGCAGATTCACATCTCTTACAACCAACACAGTCTTCTGTTCTTGGGGCGGAAGCAATTTGTTTAGCTTTGCATCCATCCCAAGGTATCATTTCTAACACATCGGTGGGGCACGCTCGGACACATTGGGTACACCCTATGCATGTATCATAAATTTTTACTGAATGTGACATGGGATCTATGAATTTTTGAACGTTATCAAATTTCGATCTAGTAAACTTGTAAATGAATCATATATTTAAACGCCAGATGAATCAACGATTTACCAGAAATTTTCGAATCAATTTACTTCTGGATCAGCTCATGAGAAGTGGCTAAGATACTTTGATTTATTACGTTTTCGTAAATAGAATCTAGATTCTAACATATTCTACATGCTAATTCAAATTGGTGGATATTCTAATTTTGATTATTATTCCTACTTATTCAATAAAGTCGATTGATTGATACGCGTTGATTTTCTGTTACGATAAATTGACGAAACAATAGCCAACCCAATAGCTGCTTCAGCGGCTGCAATAGCTATAACAAAAATTGAGAAAATATCTCCCTTTAACTGGCGACTATCAAAAAAATCAGAAAATGTTACAAAATTGATATTAACTGCATTCAATATAAGTTCAAGACACATAAGAGCCCTAACCATGTTTCGACTCGTGATTAATCCATAAATACCGATAGAAAATAAATAGGCACTCAAAACAAGTACATGTTCGAGCATCATTGACCAACTCCTTATCAATGTTGGTTCATTTCAATATGAACAATAATTCAACAGATTCGAGATTGACTAGAATAGAACAAGTACGGAACAAAAGAATGTATTGAAAATAGATCAAATAAAAGAATCTCCCTTTTAGACATGAACAGTATTCAAATAGAATTTTTGTGAAATAGGTGGGATAACATAGATAGAAGAAAGTGAAATTTGGATTGTTTGCTGTTGCTAGTTATAACGATTTATTACTGACGAGCCACAGCAATTGCGCCTATCAAACCAACTAAAAGAATTATTGAAATCAGTTCAAACGGAAGAAAAAAATCTGTTGATAAATGAATTCCAATTTGTTGACTATTACTTATCAAATCTTGTTCTATAAGTTGGTTTGATCTTGTAGTCCAAATAATCCCGTACCATGACGTATCGAAAATAGTAGTAATTAGCGAAAGAAGAATACTTGTACAAACCAGTGAAGTAACCCCATCCCCAACGATCGACAGATTCAAATCCTTGTAATATTCTGAACCATTCATGAACATGACAGCAAATATGATTAAAACATTTATGGCTCCTACATAAATAAGGAGCTGGGCAGCGGCTACAAAATGAGAATTTGAAAGAATATAGAATAAGGATATACAAACAAGAACCAATCCCAACGAAAAGGCAGAATAAATTGGATTAGTAAGTAATACTACTCCCAGTCCCCCTAATATAAGACCCGATCCCAGTAAAACTATAAGAAAATCGTGTATTGGTCCAGGCAAATCCATTATATGTAAAATAGGAGATAAATTGAAATGCTTTTCATGATCGTATTGACCCGACCGGGAAAAAAAAGAAAGGTTTTTTTGATTTTCATTTTATGATAGGTTCCTAATTGAATTCAATTCTAATCTATTAGGTATGATATGGGTACAATTGTTGGACAGTTTCTTTTTTGATTCTTTTATTTTCTTAAATTAAGAAGAAAAAGAAAGAGAATAAGGATCTTTTTTTGAAAGTATATATTTCGAAATAATTACGACTCTATTGATAGATTTTTAATAAAAAAGTCGGAATTCTCATCAACCAATGAATTTCTAGTTGAATTTTGCATTATTGGCCAAACAAAGAGAAAGACCTTATCTCATTCTTTTAATTTAAACCAAAAAAACTGAACCTTAAGAATTGGTAATTTCTTTTTATTTAATAGAATAGGGCGGTTACCTACTCAGTTTTTCTTTGAGGCGAATTCAAAATTGTTCGAATTGTATAATCATCAATTACTGACATTGGTAAACGACCCAAAGCAATTTGATTATAATTCAACTCGTGACGGTCGTAAGTAGAAAGTTCATATTCTTCAGTCATCGATAAACAATTTGTTGGACAATACTCAACACAGTTACCACAAAATATACAAATTCCGAAATCAATACTGTAATTAAGTAATCGTTTTTTTCGAATATCAGTTTCAAATTTCCAATCAACAACAGGCAGATCTATAGGACATACACGAACACATACTTCACAAGCAATACATTTATCAAATTCGAAATGGATTCGGCCACGGAAACGCTCCGATGTGATTAATTTTTCATAAGGATATTGAATAGTTACAGGCAAACGATTTGCGTGGGATAAGGTAATCATGAAACTTTGACCAATGTACCTTGCTGCTCGTACTGTTTGTTGACCATAATTCATGAACCCAGTTACCATAGGGAACATATCAGGAATCTATATGAATAGTTTTATCTTCGTTTCTTTCTCTTGTTTGAACTTGAACCAAGTCTATTGTTTGCTATTTACAGTGAAAAAAGTTGAAAAGAGGTTGTTAATAATAGATTACCGAGAGAGATTGGTAAAAGAAATTTCCATCCAAGATTTAAAAGTTGGTCCATTCTTAACCTAGGTAAAGTCCATCTTGTTGTGATAGAAATAAACAAGAACAAATAAGTTTTAGCTAATGTAATAAAGATACCAATTGTAGTTCCAAAGATTCCATCCACTTTATTTATTTCAAATAGCTCAGGAACAAATATGTATGGAATGGAAATATTCCAACCACCCAAGTAAAGAACCGTTACAAATAACGAAGAAAGTAATAGATTTAGATAGGAAGCAACATAAAATAAACCAAATTTGATACCCGAATATTCGGTTTGATAACCTGCTACTAATTCTTCCTCCGCTTCTGGTAAATCAAAGGGTAATCTCTCGCATTCGGCTAGGGCAGAAATTAGAAAAACGATAAATCCTATAGGCTGACGCCACAAATTCCATCCCAAAAAACCATATTTTGACTGCGCCTCAACTATATCAACTGTACTTGAACTGTTAGATAATCATAGTCGGTGATAACATCACTGTTCCCACCGCTATTCCAGAACCGTACATGAGGTTTTCGCCTCATACGGCTCCTCGTGGGTAAAAAAAATCTAAGGACCAAGTCAGTATTATTTACTATTTAGCTAGCTATGGTTGTAGAATAGAAAGAGTCAAAATCTATTTGAGGGTCCAAAATTATACCAATGGAATTCCGTCTGCTATACTCTAAAATAATAATAAATAAAGGCGCTTCCGAATTGATCTCACCCGTTAATAATTTGACTTTGTTGAGTAATAACTTAATCCTTAAATCAAAAACTCCTTGCAGAAATATCAATAAATAGTTTATTTCAACCCATCTTTTTCGATTACGAAAAGGAATTAGACGTTACATTAGCTAATGAATCATGAGACAAATTATATCTCTCTAAATCTATGCTAAATATATGAAAAAGACGGAATAAAAAAGATTTCTTTTTTTTTTTTTCTCTTGTTTGTTTTTCGTTCCTATTCTTCTTTCTTATAAAACCGATATAAGAGAAGGGGGCTAAAACTCAAATCAAAAATAAAGGATTATTTCGTTCCTGATAGTCATTGCTTTAATGGGTGGATAGGAGCATACTCTGGATCGGAATCGCGGGAAGTACTGCCTTATCATTTCTACCAATTTAAAGCCCCAATTAGTATTCTTTTTATGTTATGCAGAAATCTCTTTTTAGAGAATTTCCATAATCTCCATTACCAATCCTTTGTGCATTTTTGTGTTCCTAATCATCCACTCATTTTTTGTTCAATCGCCCGTTTCGTTTGATAATACATGTATGTATGGTAGGTAATTCATACAAAGGATAGTGAAAAGGCCATACGGTTGATCTTTTGGGCCCGCTTCAAGCTGGGTTGTCTAATCAACCAGTCTTGGGGTAAAGGACCTCTTCCGCTTATGTTTATTTCCACTTAACTCTTGTCTTGTACATAGGAAATGAGACTCCATTTTTTTTTTACTGCAAATTTATAAGCTGCTTTCTTTCACTCATATATAACTATCTAATTTACTTTATCAACCAAAAGGATAATAAATAATATCTATTCAATTCGTTCAACTTGTTTTGTTTTCTAAAGCGAAAGAAAAGAATGAATAGGGAAAAGAAAGAAAAGTTTGTATTTCAACGAATCGCACGTAGAGATATTGATAAAACACATAAAGTTAATGGTATTTCATAACTAATCGATTGAGCAGCAGCTCGTAAACCACCTAAAAAGGAATATTTATTATTTGATCCGTATCCTGACATAAGAAGGCCAACAGGGGCAATACTTGAAATGGCAATCCATAAAAAAATACCGATATTGAGATCCGCTAAAACAAGATGATAGCTAAAAGGAATTACTAAAAAACTTAGTAAAATGGATATGACTGCTATAGATGGTCCAATACTGAATAAACGGGTATTTCCTCTAGCTGGAAAAAGATTCTCTTTGAAAAGCAGTTTTGTCCCATCTGATAGAGCTTGAAGAATTCCCAAAGGACCGGCGTATTCAGGCCCAATACGTTGTTGTATTCCTGCGGATATCTCTCTTTCTAACCATACAATTACCAGTACGCCTACTGTGATCCCCAATACAAGAGTCAAAATAGGGACAAAGATCCATACGATTCCATAGACCTCTTTGAAAAATTCCAATCTGGAAAAAGAATTAATATCTTGTACTTCTATTTCTGTTGTATAAACTATCATTTCAACGATCAACTTCTCCCATAATGATATCTATGCTACCTAGTATCGTCATAATATCAGCCAATTTCATTCCTTTAACTAACTGAGGAAGAATTTGCAAATTGATAAAACCCGGCGGGCGAATTTTCCATCTCCAAGGAAAACCACTTTTGTCCCCTATTAGAAAAATTCCCAATTCTCCCTTTGGGGCTTCAACTCTCGCATAAAGTTCTTGCTTCGGCAATTCAAATGTGGGAGAAGGTTTTTTACTAATGAATCGATATTCAAAATCATTCCATTCTGGATCCCTTTCTCTATCAAAGCATCGGATTTCTAAATTCTCATAGGGACCCCCTGGAATTCCTTCCAGGGCCTGTTGAATTATTTTTATGGATTCCGTCATTTCACTGATTCGGACTAAATAACGAGCTAATGAGTCTCCTTCTTTTTGCCACTGGATTTCCCAATGAAATTCGTCGTAACACTCATAATGATCAACTTTACGAAGATCCCATTGTATTCCAGATGCTCGTAGCATCGGTCCGGATAAACCCCAATTTATTGCTTCTTCTCCACTAATAATGCCTACTCCTTCAACTCGTTCTAAAAAAATGGGATTTCGCGTAATAAGCTTTTGATATTCAACAACTCCTGTTAAAAAATAATCGCAGAAATCCAAACATTTATCTATCCAGCCATAAGGCAGATCGGCTGCTATTCCTCCGATACGAAAATAATTATGCATCATTCTCATCCCAGTCGCAGCTTCGAATAGATCATATACTAATTCTCTTTCTCTGAAAATATAGAAAAAAGGGGTCTGTGCGCCAATATCCGCCATAAAAGGTCCAAGCCATAACAGATGAGAAGCTAGACGACTTAACTCCAACATAATGACTCTGATATAGCTCGCTCTTTTAGGCACTTGAATATTTCCCAATTGTTCTGGTCCATTTACGTTTATTGCTTCTGTGAACATAGTAGCTAAATAATCCCAACGTGTTACATAAGGTAAAAATTGTATAATTGTTCGGTTTTCCGCAATTTTTTCCATTCCTCTGTGTAAATAACCTAATATTGGTTCGCAGTCAACAACATTTTCACCGTCTAGGGTAACGATGAGACGAAGAACACCGTGCATTGATGGGTGGTGAGGTCCCATATTGACTATCATAAGGTCTCTTTCTGTAGCTGGTCTATTCATAAGTTTTTCCTCGATTCATTCTTACATGAATTGCTGAAAACGAAAAGAAAGAAGTTTATCAAAATTCTCAAGATCCAATAAATGAAAAAACTAAGTCAAAATTTTTAAATTAACGATTTTTTAACTCCCGAATATCCAACTCACTAATTAATTCTTTATAGCGTACTCGATTTTTCTTTGATAAGTAAGACAGCAGCCGTTGACGTTTTCCCAGAATTTTTCGTAGACCTCTCTGAGATGAATAGTCTTTTCTGTGCAATTCCAAATGGGAAGTAAGTCTTTGTATCTTATTGGTGAAACTGACTATTTGAAAGTCAACAGACCCCCGCTTTTGTTCTTTTTTTTCTTGAAAAATAACTGAGATGAATGAATTTTTTACCATAAAACAAAATCTTATCCCCTTTTATAATTTATAATTTTTTGATGTGAATTTTATTAATCAGTAATAATAATATTAGTCATTTTGATATACAGAATGACCTTAAGTTCATTATAAACTTCCTACTTTTTTTATAAAATAAATAAATGAATGAACAAAATAAGAAGATTTTGTTCATTCATTTATAGATCTATTCATTCATTTATAGATCTAATTGATAATATGTATGTCATTAAATTAGTATCCTCTTTCAGGATGGAATGTAAGACAATCCTCGCGTCTATCTATTTGTTTTCATATAGCCGACATATTCTATTACCTAATAATATATGTATATATGGCAAAATTCATGTAAATGGACTTGTAACTAACAAATTTTCAACCGTGGATACATATGTATCCTGACCATACTGAAACGACTGCCATTATTAGTATTAAACCAATAGCGATTCATACAAGCTAAATCTTCTAGTCGATAATTGGGCCAAAGAAAGAACTTCATTTTCATTAGTTTCTTTTTCTCGATACCGAGATATTTGCCTCTATTTAAAACTTGACCACAGTTTTTTACCTGATTGCAAAATACCGGATTTCTATGTATATCATTTCTATCCCTTGAATTTAAAAAATATAGAATTCGCAATTCTCTACGGCCTTTAGGGGATAAAAGAGTTTCAGGAACAAAGAAATCATAATGATTTTTGTCTCTATTTTGAGTCATTTTTTGATGTCTTAAAATGGATTCATCAAATTGATTCTTATCAAACCATTCTCGAAATTTTGGATTCCTTTGGTATTTATTCTTATGAAGGTATTTATTCTTATTAACCAAAAAAATACCTATGGTTTGATATAGAATCAATTGTCCATCGTTTTTTATAGACGGATAAGGATAAGCCGGTTCGATAATCAATGCTCCGCTTGTACTTAATTCTTTAAGAGTGCGCCTTTTTAGAGTCCAAATATCCACAGTCAGTTCTCCCCGTTTAAGATAGGATATAGCAACGTCGTTTGGATTTCTCAATCTAAGCAGGAGACAATAGGCTCTAATATTATTGATCATTTTTTGATTTACAACCCTTTCCCAGCTCAATTGAAAATGCAAATACCTTTCTAGGAAGGAATAAAGCTCTATAGCTTCGGGGCTCATGTCGGACTTTTTTTTTCTACGTTGTTTTTTTATGCCTGATCTACCTCCATTTTCATCTGATAGAGGAGCCCCTTCCCCTTGGTCTAGGGGATCTTTTTCTTCTTGATTTCCATTCTCGAATCTAAGAATTCTTTTTTTTTCATTTGATTCTATTAAAGGGTTACTTTCAGTAATGTTTTTCTTAATGTTTTCATTTCCATTCAAATGAAAGTTGAAAAGAAGTAATTTTATTGGTATGATCCCCGGTTTAATCTTATATGCATTATATAGTGGCACAAATTCTGGGAAGAACCAAAGTTCTAGTTCTGGATTCGATATAAGACGACCTACTATTTCCTCATTCATTTCCATCCAATCAAAGAAGGATCTTTTTTTTTTGAATCGGTTGATTTTTGGATTTTGAGAAATTGGTAAATAAAAAGGACCCCTCTTCATTTTTTTATTCTTATTCTTGGTGCCGCTATTGGCCCAGTAATGAATCTCGACCTTATTATTTCTAAGGCAAAAATCAATCATTTTCCACCTACAAAATTTTCTATCTGGAAATTTCTCCTCAGCCATAATATCATTTTCTCCTAGATAATTATAAATAGGTAGCCCGTCTGGCATATCCAAAAATTTGCGTTTATCTATCTTGTAATTATCAAAAATCTCTTCTTTACTATTTATTTGTAATGGTGATCTATAAATATATGAGTCTTTCTTCTCTTCATAATTAATAGATTTATATGAGAAAAAATCATGTCTATGATGTTTTTTAAAATTAGATGATTTTTGATATTCTTGATTCAGTAATGAATCAGGTTCGAAATCATTTTGTTTTTCATCATGAATTAATCTTTCTTTTTCATATGAGTCCCATTTGTGAAAATCGTTTTTTTGAGTCATACAGTGTCGATTGACTTTATTTCGCCATTTTTCTGGTACTAATTTAAGCCAGCTAATCTGAGATAAATCATATTGATAATGCCCCCTTAACCAGTTTTTCCATTGATTCCTTTCAGAATGCCAAAAGTCTTTATGTCTCAATCCAGAATGAAATATTCCCTCTTTCCGAAAAAAATCCTTTATTTCATTTTTAAGAAAAAGAGATGTTCCATGATATTGAAGGATAGACTTGAATTTATAGAAGTTAATAACTCGAGTTTGCGATATTTTATAAAATACATATGCTTGCGAGAAGGAGGATGAGTTACAAAAAGTTGTTGAATTCTTATTTTGAATATTATCAAGGGAATTTTTTTTAGTTAAAATAAAGTGAAATTTTTTTGTATTTCTTTTCTGAATTCTTTTTTGATTTTCTTTCTTATTGGAAATGGATTTCTCGATCATTTTTTTTCTTGATTCAATAAAAAGTTGTGCATTGGTTCTTGCAATATTAATGATACATAGAAAAAAATCTATGTATATTTTTTCCATGAAAAATTTGATAAAAAAAGAAAATTTACGGATTAATCGAGTATTTCTTCTTTTTAATATTTGACAAAATCTTTTTAATGATTCTAATATTTTATTATGAGAACTTTTTTTATTAGAATTCATATTTTTTTCTTGAGTTAGAAATCCATTTTTCTTCTCATTTAGAATTCTTTCTAGTTTATTGTTGATTGTACTTGTTCTCTCAGTCAGATCTTTCATTTTTTTTTCTGTCAGTGAAAAATTTGTCCATTCTGTAGATCGAATTTGAATAGGTGATTCACGAATCATCTGATTATTCATTATAGAATCGTCGGTTTTAGTTTCACCCAATTCGTAGTTTTTGATGCTCCATTTTTTGATTTCTTTTGACACCTTTCGAAGAAATTTTGCTCGTTCTTTAAAAACTATAAAAGACTTATTTTTTAATTTTTTCACTTTTTTTTTCAGTTCTTTAAAAATAGGTTCAAAAAATAAAGACCCTTTTCGTTTTCGAGGGGGACCAAAAGGACGGTCAGTTTCCAGTCCAGAAATTGTTAAAAAACAAAAATCATTTTTTTGCGCTTTCTGTGTTTTCAAGGGTTTTAACTTCGATCGGTGCCAAGGTTTCAGGTAAAAAGGAAATAAGATTTTTATCTGCATACCGTCTGTTAACCAGTTTTTTGGAAATTCTTTGTCGGATAATTCAACACCATTATAAGTGCATCGAATATGCATTTCTCGATTCCAATCCTTGAAGTCTTCGGACCATTCGGGAACTTGAAATAATAAAATACGCGCAATATTCTTAGCTATTATTAATAAAGGCAATCGAATATATTTCCGAAGAATTGATTGGCCTACTAATAAAAAACCTCTTACTGCTTGAGCATATGTAACGTTATCCCAAGCTTCTGCTATTTCTATTCGCATTCTCTCTTCGTCTTGGTATTTTTCAACGTTTCTTTTTTCTTTTGTATAATCAGAGATTTGTAATTTTTTGCTTTTTTTAGACATAAAATTTTTCAAAATTCCTTTCA